GTACCGGACCTAAACTTTTATATATATATAATTTTGACCGTTTCTTTTTTTCCTGTCTTAGTCTGAGATAGAGATAGACATATCTCATCTTAACAATGCGTGAATCAATGAGTGAAAGTTGGAGAATGGCGTTTAATCTTTTTTGCCGAACAAATCAAATCACTCCCCTAGGGATCCTAATCCTATATATACTTCATTAGATATTAGATTAGAGCATTACTTCATTAAATATATAAAATAAATTAATGAGAACGATTCATGAACTATATGAGTGAAGAAGAAAAAAATTATAGGAATCGCGAAGGGTGGAAAGCTTTCTCGGATTTAGTCACACCATTACATTATATTGACAATTCCAAAAAACTGTTCATACTCATACTATGAGCATAGTATGGTGGCGATCGGGGCCCCCATCGTCTAGCGGTTCAGGACATCTCTCTTTCAAGGAGGCAACGGGGATTCGACTTCCCCTGGGGGTAGGGTACTACGAAAGGAAGTTGCTCATGGATTATCAATAAGTCTAGAATTGATTCTTCCCGGGTCGATGCCCGAGTGGTTAATGGGGACGGACTGTAAATTCGTTGGCAATATGTCTACGCTGGTTCAAATCCAGCTCGGCCCAAAAATTCGCCGATCCATCATGAGATGATATCCAATTTCATTTTCAAATTTATCCTCCGGAAACATCTGAAAATACAAATAAAATATAAGTAAAGAAAAAAAGAGCTATTATCCATTGATTTGACGCGAGTTTACAATAGGATTACTAGCAATCTGTATCGTTCTCGCTAAAGTTCATATTCGTTAATATATCACTTGTTTCTCTGTTACAATAAGACGAGTCTAGCTAGAACTGAACTTGTTTGACTGAAATCATTAAAAATATGTAGGCCACACACCTTATTTCTCTGGGATTGTAGTTCAATCGGTCAGAGCACCGCCCTGTCAAGGCGGAAGCTACGGGTTCGAGCCCCGTCAGTCCCGACCTAGAATCTGATGAATCCATCAATTCATCTATCTATTTTCTGTGAAGAGGGGCACGGAGCAGGATCTAATTCGCATTGCTGGATCCATCCTTATTTCTTTTTTCTTTCCTTTGTCGTTTTGCATTTTTTATCGAACAAATACACTTCAATTAATTCAATTTGTACCGATTGATGGGGGATAGAATAGACAATAGACATATGTAGATTGCTACAACTGTTGGTAGCACCACAAGTAAGAATTACAAGAGATACCGTACTTGTCTGCTTGCTCCGGATCCCTGGAATAGAATAAAATACCCATATGTTTGCCGGGAGCCCGTACACCAATTGGGAGTCATTTATTGTATTGTATTGTACGATACTAATTTAACGTAACCTTAACACCGGCAGAATGCTTTTAAGTAACTCCCAGCTCCAAGTTTGTCTAACCTCAATTCCTAATTGGAAACAATCTATCTCATTCAATTTTCACACTGAATTTTGGATATTCGATATGTGTCCCAGTACAAATCCAAGGAAGAGGATATTAATAAAAGAAAGATCAAACAAGGATCGAAATTTCTTAGCTTAGTGAGGGAATGCATAATCTTTTTTCCTGTTTGATTGAAAGGTCCTATTGAAGTAAAGAACAAATTCCAAAATAAAATAGTAAAATTGTCGAAATATTAGATCTTTTATATCGGCAATATCGGCACCCATCTTTACCTCTTTGTCTTCTAAGGAAATTAGATCAAAAAAAACTTAGTTTCGAGCTTAATTCCTTCTTTTTTCCATTTCACTTCTGCTATATTGATTGAGTGTGTGATCAAAGGAAGTGTCAGATAGGTCAGATGGTACGTCATTATATTATTCTATTAAAGAAGATGGGGGGGTTATATAAAAGAAACAAAGACCGGAAAAGAATGAAAAATATAATAGATTCTTGATTGGATCAGGAATTCCATTTTTTATTGCGTATGTATAAAAGATCTTCCTGTGTTATACTATTCAAATTATCGATGAAAAATCTATTTGATATCTCAGATATTGTTATTCATAATAATATTAATCCGATTTAATATCATCGGGGTGAATTGCATCCCATCGGAATTACGGGCGAAAGAATTAGAATCTCTATGGGATTAGATCCCGAGTTATTGTGAAATAAAAAAAAACGATAAAATTATGGAAGTAAATATTCTTGCATTTATTGCTACTGCATTGTTCATTCTAATTCCTACTGCTTTTTTACTTATTATTTACGTCAAAACGGTCAGTCAAAAGGATTAAATAAAGTTCGACTTCTTATTCTTATCAATTGATGGAATAAATGAAATGAGATTCAAATCCCACGTCTTAAATTAGATGGGCGGACTAGACTCAACAGTATATGAGATCCGATAGTATGGTAGAAAGAAAAATATGAACCTTTCTACCACACTATCTATTTTTGTATAAAGATACAGTTAAAATGTTGGGCTGTATTGTATAAAGATATATAGGCTTAATTTCATTTTAATCATAGCTCTGTCTATAATATGTATATTCATCCAAGTACATATAAATCACATATGCGTAATGTACATATAAAAAAATAAAGTAAAAAGCCCCTCACCCCAATTCCGAAATAGCAAGGCCTCTCAAGTCTAGGTCTTTGAAACATCCATTTGATTTGTCGTGATTCTGAGCATAATCGAATGTGCGTTTTGACTCTTATGTTTTATATGTCTTATGCTTCTAATTACTAGGTTTCTTATTATTTTCAATAGGAATACCGGGAGCTGTCGAAACAATCAAATCAATGGAAGAAAGATATGGTATGGACGGATATTATGGGCGTATAGATATATAATAAATAAAGAAACGAAACCGAGTACTCCCCCTTTATATCTTATCAACCCAACAAAGAATAATTGATTGAGCCATTAACAGATGAGTCAAGTCATTCTATGGGAAATTGTTCAGACAGATTTGTAAAATATAGTAGTGGATTCCGCCTATTTTTAACGCGTGAACCGCGATATGAAGTGAGTCGGTAAAGTGTAAATTAAGAGTTCTAGGAATTTAAAACAAAGGTTAAGGGTAAGTGCGCGATGTGTGAATCGCCCGGCGCAAGATCCTATTATGCCTAGTACGTTGTCGAACAACCCTTATATCTTATCTATTCTATGTTGCCCCGGTAGAAAGTAGGTAGCTAAGTAATAACAGATCAACTTCCTTTTTGTTTGGGCACTAAGGAAGGAAACAAATAAAAAGGGGGCTGACTCTTTGTAATATGCATATGTAATTCTGGTAATAGCCAGGTCATCAAAATATAACATTTAGACATTTAGAAAGCATTTGGCTGGAAAAAATTTCATATCGTGTGTATCCCTTTTACTTTCAAAATATGAACATAGGAATAATTGTATTGAAATATTTGTTTGATTGAAAGGTTCTTCTTCATATATTCCATTCCATTTAGAATTTGGAAATGGGAGATATTCATTACATTTAATTTAAATAAAAAATTTATTTGCAGAATGATCTATGTAACTATTGTATTGATACAGCTTTATTACTCAACTCAATTAAATTAGTAACGACTCTAGAGTTCTAGAGTCCACTTCTTCCCCATACTACGAGTGAAAGGGAAAATGTAAAGACTACCATTAAAGCAGCCCAAGCAAGACTTACTATATCCATGTGAATTATGTCCCCTATCTCTATGAATATGAAGAATTTCTTCCAGTATTAATCACTAATAATAATCGAATCAGTGGCGCAGAGTCAAAAAGGATTTCTGACCGAGGAAGGCTATTGATAAACTAATCCAATAAATCCACCCAGAACAAGTTCCTATATTATCGTAAAATTAGGAAGCATTAAGCCCAAGCAAAGCGCGCAGTTACTTTCTTGTAATTGTAAAAGGAATGTTAGTAATGGAACATGTAGGATATAGTAAACCTATTGCTTTTTTATTGCCCTCCATAAGCAAAAGAAAAAAAATATACAATCAAGATATTTTACAATCTATCACAGATTTCTATCTTCTCTGTTATCTAATTCTTATCCTTATTGTCTCTGCGAAACAATAGGAGACCCCCTTTTACATTTTATTCTTGTCGGGGGGTTAATGAAAATAAAAAAGTTTTTTTTTTTCACTTTTATTTTATTCTATGAAAAGACAATTATCCAGCTGGTCCAATATTGAGTGAATGTCTGAGCATTTAGAGACTCCCGTGAGTCTGTATACAACGTCAAAGTATCTTCTACCCCTTACACCACTAATTTGTTTGATTCCCCATTTGACTATCTAACTCAGTAAGTAGACACTACACCAGTCCGTATATCCTAGCCTTTCTAGCCTTAATATACCATATACCATAATCCGCCTTTGAATCCTAGTCGCAAGGATTGACAGTCTTTTATCCCCAGATTCTTAAAATCGAGCACGGCAATTATAGTCATTTATTTTCCTCTGCTTTTTGTTGGGCAATAATTTGACGATTTTATTCTTTATTCAAAGGTATTTTGAGTTTTTATTGATCAGGCGACACCCGGATTTGAACTGGGGAAAAAGGATTTGCAGTCCCCCGCCTTACCGCTCGGCCATGCCGCCAAAACGAAAAAAAAAATAGAGGAAAATTCCCCACCCTTTTTGGATTTGCTGAATCCCACTTTCCTTATCTTTTTTCTAATAAACCTAAAATAAAAAGAAGAAGAAGTCCCCCTAGTTTTCTATTGAAATATAAAAAGTGGCTTTTCAGTCACATAAATGAAAATTAAGGGCAAATTTGAACCATTAACTTTAACTATTGACTGTGAATTCACGAAAGGTTTTTGGATCTCAAATTGCCTTTCCTTAGTCCTTAGTTAGTGTCATAAGAAAATGAAATTGATACACAATTAATCGGTGTCAATTTTTTTGAAAAAAAAAATCCTTTTCAATTACAATTATAATAACAATTATGTGTATATGTAAACCCCAGAATAGAAATTGTTACGTAGATCCACCTAAGCAGGTATTTTATATATTATATATATGATTATGATATATCTATACTATAAGAGAATTAAGGGAATTACCCTGCTTACATTTTTCCGTTTTTCATTTAATATCAAATATAATTAGGATATAGCATGGTTCATGTTATTCAAGCAGAACTTGAATAGGCGATATACGGATAGCTATCCAGCTATATCTGAGTGTTCTTAACCCCTCTTGTGCACTGGAATTCTATATCCACGAATTCGACGAACAAATACAAATAGGTCGCGTAGTTCACACCATATCTCCTTTCTGCGAATCATTTCTGTCTTTATCGCATTCAGAGAGAATAGATCAAAAAATCCTGAGTCCGTTTATTTGGTATCCAACAGGAGCTTAATATCATAATAATAGGTAGAAATTGGATCACTTTATATATTCTATACAAGATTCCATACATAACATAAGTCTAAGTTAAGTGGCAGAATTCTGTTTCCAGGAATGTTTTATTTTCTCAAGTAATTTTCATTTGTATCTGTTACAAATTTGAGTAGAAAATTCTCTTTATTTCTCCGTTCATACGCATTTCAGACATTACATATCTGATATGGAGTTGTTTAAAATTTCATGTGATTCAGTAAACAGAATATACATTCCATCATTGCTAGACATCATTGCTAGATCGATCCATATCGTTCGACGAAGAATGAGCCAATGAATGGGATTTTTTCGATAAATGGGAAACTAAAGATGCTTCGAGATGCAAATGAGGGAATGTCTACAGTACCCGGGTTTAGTCAGATACAATTTGAGGGATTTTGTCGGTTCATTGATCAGGGCTTGATGGAAGAACTTTATAAGTTTCCAAAAATTGAAGATACAGATCAAGAAATTGAATTTCAATTATTTGTGGAAACATATCAATTGGTAGAACCTTTAATAAAAGAAAGAGAAGCTGTGCATGGATCACTCACATACTGTTCAGAATTGTATGTACCCGCGGGATTAATTTGGAAAACCGGTAGGGATATGCAAGAACAAACCATATTTATTGGAAACATTCCTCTAATGAATTCCCTGGGAACCTCTATAGTAAATGGAATATACAGAATAGTAATCAATCAAATATTACAAAGTCCCGGTATTTATTATCGTTCAGAATTGGACCATAACGGAATTTCAGTCTATACCGGTACCATAATATCAGATTGGGGAGGAAGATCAGAATTAGAGATTGATAGAAAAGCAAGGATATGGGCGCGCGTGAGTAGGAAACAGAAAATATCTATTCTAGTTCCATCATCAGCTATGGGTTCGAATTTAAAAGAAATTCTAGATAATGTTTGTTACCCTGAAATTTTCTTGTCTTTTCCGACTGATAAGGAGAAAAAAAAAATTGGGTCAAAGGAAAATGCTATTTTGGAATTTTATCAACAATTTGCTTGTGTAGGCGGGGACCCAGTCTTTTCTGAGTCCTTATGTAAGGAATTACAAAAGAAATTTTTTCAACAAAGATGTGAATTAGGAAGGGTTGGTCGGCGAAATATGAACCAGAGACTTAATCTTGATATACCTCAGAACATTACATTTTTGTTACCGCGGGATGTATTGGCAGCTGCGGATCACTTGATCGGAATGAAATTTGGAATGGGTACACTTGACGATATGAATCACTTGAAAAATAAACGTATTCGTTCTGTAGCGGATCTGTTACAAGATCAATTCGGATTGGCTATGGTTCGTTTAGAAAATGCGGTTCGAGGAACTATGGGTGGAGCTATTAGGCAAAAATTGATACCGACTCCTCATAATTTGGTAACTTCAACTCCATTAACAACCACCTATGAATCATTTTTCGGCCTACACCCCCTATCTCAAGTTTTGGATCGAACAAATCCATTGACACAAATAGTTCATGGGCGAAAATTGAGTTATTTGGGTCCTGGGGGGTTGACAGGGCGAACTGCTAGTTTTCGGATACGAGATATTCATCCTAGTCACTATGGGCGTATTTGCCCAATTGATACATCCGAAGGAATCAATGTTGGACTCATTGGATCCTTAGCAATTCATGCGAGGATTGGTGATTGGGGGTCTTTAGAAAGGCCCTTTTATGAAATTTCTGAGAGACCGAAAGGGGTCCCGGTGGTTTATTTATCACCAAGTATAGATGAATACTATATGGTAACGGCAGGAAATTATTTGGGATTAAATCATGGTATTCAGGAAGAACAGGTTGTTCCGGCTCGATACCGTCAAGAATTCCTGACTATTGCATGGGAACAGATTCAGCTTCGAAGCATTTTTCCCTTCCAATATTTTTCTATTGGAGCTTCCCTCATTCCTTTTATCGAGCACAATGATGCGAATCGGGCTTTAATGAGTTCTAATATGCAACGTCAAGCAGTTCCGCTTTCTCGATCCGAGAAGTGCATTGTTGGAACTGGGTTGGAACGTCAAGCGGCTCTAGATTCGGGGGTTTCCGCTATAGCCGAACACGAGGGAAAGATCATTTATACCGATACTGACAAGATCTTTTTATCAGGTAATGGAAACACTCTAAGTATACCATTGATTATGTATCAACGTTCCAATAAAAATACTTGTATGCATCAAAAAACCCGGGTTACGCGGGGTAAGTGCATTAAAAAGGGACAAATTTTAGCGGACGGTGCTGCTACAGTTGGTGGCGAACTCGCTTTAGGAAAAAATGTATTAGTAGCTTATATGCCCTGGGAGGGCTACAATTTTGAGGATGCAGTACTCATTAGCGAACGTCTGGTATATGAAGATATTTATACTTCTTTTCATATACGGAAATATGAAATTCAGACTCATGTGACAAGCCAAGGCCCCGAAAGAATCACTAACGAAATACCACACTTAGAGGCTCATTTACTCCGCAATTTAGACAGAAATGGAATTGTGATGCTGGGCTCTTGGGTAGAAACGGGTGATATTTTAGTAGGTAAATTAACTCCGCAGATGGCGAAAGAATCATCATATGCTCCGGAAGATAGATTATTACGAGCCATACTTGGTATTCAAGTATCCACTGCAAAAGAAACTTGTCTAAAATTACCTATAGGTGGCAGAGGTCGAGTTATTGATGTGAGATGGGTCCATAAAAAAGGGGGTTCCAGCTATAATCCAGAAACGATTCGTGTATATATTTTACAGAAGCGTGAAATCAAAGTAGGTGATAAAGTAGCAGGAAGGCACGGGAATAAAGGTATCATTTCCAAAATTTTGCCTAGACAAGATATGCCTTATTTGCAAGATGGAACACCCGTCGATATGGTTTTCAACCCATTAGGAGTACCTTCACGAATGAATGTAGGTCAGATATTTGAGTGCTCGCTCGGGCTCGCGGGGGATCTGTTAGACAGGCATTATCGAATAGCACCCTTTGATGAGAGATATGAGCAAGAGGCCTCCAGAAAACTGGTGTTTTCTGAATTATATGAAGCCGGTAAGCAAACAGCGAATCCATGGGTATTTGAACCCGAATATCCGGGGAAAAGCAGAATATTTGATGGGAGAACGGGGGATCCTTTCGAACAGCCTGTTATAATAGGAAAGTCCTATATCCTGAAATTAATTCATCAAGTTGATGATAAAATCCACGGGCGTTCCAGCGGACATTACGCACTTGTTACACAACAACCTCTTAGAGGAAGAGCCAAACAAGGGGGACAGCGGGTAGGAGAAATGGAAGTTTGGGCTCTAGAGGGGTTTGGTGTTGCTCATATTTTACAAGAGATGCTTACTTATAAATCTGATCATATTAGAGCTCGCCAGGAAGTACTTGGTACTACGATCATTGGAGGAACAATACCTAACCCCGAGGATGCTCCAGAATCTTTTCGATTGCTCGTTCGAGAACTACGATCTTTGGCTTTAGAACTGAACCATTTCCTTGTATCTGAGAAGAACTTCCAGATTAATAGGAAGGAAGCTTGATTGGAATGAATCAGAATTTTTCTTCTATGATCGACCGGTATAAACATCAACAACTTCGAATTGGATCAGTTTCTCCTCAACAAATAAGCGCTTGGGCCAATAAAATCCTACCTAATGGAGAGATGATTGGAGAGGTGACAAAACCCTATACTTTTCATTACAAAACCAATAAACCGGAAAGGGATGGATTGTTTTGTGAAAGAATTTTTGGGCCGATAAAAAGTGGAATTTGTGCTTGTGGAAATTATCGAGTAATCGGAGATAAAAAAGAAGAACCGAAATTTTGCGAACAATGCGGAGTCGAGTTTGTTGATTCTCGGGTACGAAGATATCAAATGGGATACATTAAACTGGCATGTCCAGTAACTCATGTGTGGTATTTGAAACGTCTTCCTAGTTATATCGCGAATCTTTTAGATAAACCGCTTAAAGAATTAGAAGGCCTCGTATACTGCGATGTGTGATTTGATCGAAATTTTGATTTTACAGATTCGGAATGAGAAACTGTCATCCCGCTCAATCTGATTGGGATGCCCCGGCTCTGACATGTCTCTTTGTAGGAGCAACATGAAACTCAGAATTATGAGTGTATTCAATACTCTAAAAAAGGGGAATTGATCTATGGTCGATTCCTTAACAGATAAATAGGAATTGTTAGTTGTACCTCGTTAAAAAGACGTCTTTCGTGGAATTAATCATTCCATTTCTTTTAGAAAGAAATATGTTCAAGTAAACAAATATGGCATGGTTATGGAAGTCTATCCATCGCATATAGGCTTTACTTTAAAGGGCATCATGACATAACCGTCGAGGTTAAGTAGGGACCTAAAAGATCGAATAGAACGATACATAGACAAGTAAATCCCTTATGGGTTTCAAGGTATTCTTTTAAGAAGGGGATTCCTCATTCGAAGGGAAGTAGACTACTCAAAAATTTCACATTTCATTTCTGTCGTAATTCGTAATTGCTGAATAAGGAATTCAGAAAAGCTAAATAAAAGGAAGAATGAATTAATGAAATGTTGGTCGGTCCTCACCGGGAACTTGAGTAAGGAGTAGGTCTTTTTGGGGTTTTCTAGAAAAAAAAAATTGAAAGCTAGAA